TTGATCGTAAATAATAGGATTGTTTACGAAGAAAAACGAATACAAATTCATATTCAGATACATAAGAATTATACAGGATCCGGAATAGTCTTTTATTTTCTTTTGAAAAAACGGAAATAGATTTAGTCGGAGTAATAAAATTATTCCAATTATGAAATTCATGGAGAAAGAATCGCAAAAAATGCAAAGAGGGAACATCTTGGATCCAGCATTGAAGGATTTTCACTAAGATTTCTAGATGAATAGGATAGGGTATTAGTATATCTAAGACATAATTTAAATGCGACAATTTGTCCTCTAGAAAGGGAAATATTGAATGAATAGATCGTAAATTCTGAGATTTGGGTATTTCTTCGGAGGAAGGTACTAATCGAAGCGAGAATGGAATTTCCACAATGACTGCAAAACCTTCTGATACCATTTGAGAATAAAAATTGGAATAAAAAGAATTGTTATGCCCAACGAATCGATTTTGGTTAAAGTCATTCATTGAATAAATCAATGAATTCTGTTGATACATTCGAGTAATTAAACGTTTCACAAGTACGGAACTGGATTTATTGTCATAACCTAAACCCACAATTTCCATGGGTTCGTAAAAAATCGAACTATTTAACCCATGATCATGAGCAAGTGTGTAAATATACTCTTGAAATATAAGTGGATATAGGAAGTTTTGTTGCCGAGATCCATCTTTTTCTAAATATCCTTGTAATTCTTCCATTTCAATTTCTCTATTTAAAACGGAGACAGGGGGGCGTGTCTTGGGTTATCAAATGATACATAGTGCAATATAATATGGTCAGAACAGGGTATAGATTATGTATATACTATAATAGATAGTATACTATCTACTCAGTATAAATCAAAAGATATACCCCGAGACGGGGAGTCCAATCAACAGATCTCTTTCCTATCTTTTTATCTCCAATTGGAATTGGTTTATGTTTATTATAATAAACAGAGGGTCCAAGATCCTTTATTTTTGCAACCCGGTCGCTCTTTTGATTTTGGAATAAATTAGATTCTCTTTATCAGTATACTCTTTCTTCTACACATCTGTCTCCAATTCATAATGGAGAATAGTTAGGATTAAAAAAAAAAAAGAATCAATGGTCCACTCATAGGAGAACCCTTTCCCGCATCAGGCACTAATCTATTTTAACGTCTAATTAGATTGGGTAATCATTCAAATTAAGAACATAAGCTCGTTGCTTTTTGTTTTACCAGAATTGGAGCCATAGGACTCTATCCATTTATTCATTAGACCAAATTGTAAATGTGAATTTCTTTTGTCCCTTTAAAAAAATCAACACAATATTTTGATTTTGTAACGATCTAGTAAGGATAAATTCAAAGTTCTATTTGAATAAAAAAAAAATAGATTAATAAATCAATTTATATCTTATTACGACATGCTGTTTTTTCCTTCATTACCTTTCAGGATCAGTCGTGGTCTTATAGACTCTACCAATAGTCTGGACGAATTCGTTGCTTCATCCAAATGTGTAAAAGATCATAGTCGCACTTAAAAGCCGAGTACTCTACCATTGAGTTAGCAACCCGGAAAATAAAAAATATATAAAAATATATAAATATATATATAATATATATATATATATTAGTGTTAGTGTTAGTGTAGATACGATCGAAATGCAAAAATTTAATTGGATTGTACTGCGGAGAACTCCGTCAAAATCAAAACATTGAACTAGCAACAAATCGAAATGTAAAAGAAAGATTTGTTGATCAATTTGTAATTGTAATAAACATAAAAATATAAAAATGAGCGGATCGGATTAAAAAACAATAGATTCCCAATCCGATATAGATTTTCAAATTGACACCCATTTTTCTCTTGATCCGTTGTGTATGTTTTTTTGTTGTTAAGAAAATATGTCTTGTATTACAATAAATCCAGCAAAACCCTCCCTCATTTGATTTAAGTGAAGGAAAGAACCAATATGGGGTAGGGATAAACGGATTTCTTTATCTACGATCGAATTATATTGGTTCAATACAACATTGTCAATATGAATGGAATATTGAGAAAATCCATTATTTTTTTTTTTCTAAAAAAAAAAGCCTTGCGTTGGATTAGCATAAGAGAAATAAGAAGAGAAATAAGAAATTTGAATGGAAAAATAAGGAAGGGATAGAGAAAAAATCTCGAGCTCATTCAATCAATAGAGATATCATAAGAAAAATGTATCCCGCCTTTGTCGGTAAATTCCGGGGAAATAATTACACAAAGATAGAGGCTAGTTACCCTCTATCTTTTTTTTTTACTTTATTTTTATTGAAATTTGAAAATTTTTAATGAAAATTCATAATTAACTCGAAGTTCCTTCTTTAAAGAATTCTGCCTTCCTTAAAATATCATGAACAGTTACTGTAGGTTGAGCGCCCTTTTCAAGGAAATATAGAATAACAGGAACGTTTAAATAAGTTTGATTCTTTATCGGATCGTAAAAACCCACTTTTCGAAGATCTCTTCCGTCTCTTCGGGATCGAACATCAATTGCAACGATTCGATAGATGGCTCATCGGGATAGATGTAGATAAACAATTCACCCCCCCTAGAAACGTATAGGAGGTTTTCTCCTCATACGGCTCGAGAAAAATGATTCTAATTTCTCTATATTTAAGTATATAATTGGCCCATGGATCTATAAAATCATAAATTAAAATATGATTTAAGTGGTTTTCTTATTCCTTACAGAAAAAGTAAATCTCAGTCGTACTCATAACTCAAGTTGAGTAATTCTGAAAGAGTTCGAGGGGAACTCCTTAGACATTTATTGAGCTGTCTCTAACCTCCTTTGTTTATCTCGTCTCGAATCTTTTTTGATTCTTCATTCTGATTCTGATACAATTGTTGAGACAATTGAAAATAGTGTTTCCTTGTTCCGGAATCCTTTATCTTTGCTTTGTGAAATCATTGGGTTTAGACATGACTTCGGTGATCCTTATTCCTTTCAAAACGGCAGCAACATACCTTTTGCGTTTTTTACTTGTTTTAATTTGACCCTTTCGATTTCTATATTGAGGATATACTTACAAAGTTGGTCCAACTTATTAATTGTCACTAACCCTAGATTCTTCTCCCCGATAAATGAATCAATACTTTTACTTTTTCTGCTCGAGCTTCATCATGTACTATTTAAATTAGTACCTAACACAAATTAGGTTCCTAGTGGAATAGAACAAACTATGTCGAGCTGAGGGCATCTTCATTCTTATAGAAAATGGTGGATGTCAGAATCCACAGCCGATCATGTCCTTCAAGTCGCACGTTGCTTTCTACCACATCGTTTCAAACGAAGTTTTACCATAACATTTCTCTAATTTCATTTCGAACCAATATAATATGAAATTGATTCAATATAGAATGATGAATAGTCATTGGGTCGAACAGTATATACCGGTACATAATACTATACTATACTATACTATACTATACTATAATAGTATTATTACTATTACTATTACTATTACTATTACTATTACTATATAGTAAATAGTAATAGTATAGTCCATATTTTCTATCTATCTATGGATAGATAAGTATTTTCTGGAGAGGGCTCAAAAACAATTTTTGAACCCCATATCATATAAATTAATAAAAAAAAAAAAGACGAATAAACGAGTTTGCTTAAGACTTATTTATATCTTTAATAGATTGTTCGGGACGACCAATCATGAAATGATGGAGGCCCATCTTTCTCGACCAAATAAGCTATAAACCTCAAAAGAAAAAGAAGGACCTTAAAGGTATTTAAGGTATTCCAAATCCCGGAACAAAATAATTTTAACTAAATAAGCTATTCCAATGACCTGGAAAGGTCGGAAGTTTCTCGACAATATCGATTTATCACACTTCTTTTGAGTACCAAAGATTCATATCATGAAAAATTCCGTAAAAATAGTTTAAAGAATCTCCGACTTCGGGTTATAGCCGGAAAACATATTTTCGTTCATGACTGAATTTGATCTCTAATTCAATCAACAAGTCGACGCACTCACAATGAATAACTCCAAATTTTTAGCAGATATCTCATTCACTAAAGAGGTACAAATTTTCATCATGTTCAATTGAATTATAAATTGTTTAATTTAAAACATAGATAGATTGGGAATAAAGTTTATTGGCTTTCATGGGCATGGAATAGAAAAGGTATCGTGTAAGGTAAGATTAAGGTCGTTATTCTTTCATCTGAAAAGAGAAAATCATACTCCTCTTATTCTTATTTTTTCGTATCTATCATATACAATATTTTTCCCGTAAGTAATCCATAAGTAATTATGGATATTTAAGGAATTTCGGATTCTTTTTCACTTAACCGAATGATTTTTACTAAAATAGGACAATAACAATACATAATATATAGACTTATAGACTTGTTCGTTCATTTATTCATTTATATTTATAAAGATTTTCTTTTTCTTTAACAATTTTATGTTTACTGTCGGATACAATGTGATTCCATTTGTCGTTTCTGATTGAAACGATCTGGGACGGAAGGATTCGAACCTCCGAGTAACGGGACCAAAACCCGTTGCCTTACCGCTTGGCCACGCCCCATTTAGATTTCTATTCGACACTTATAAAGACTATTATTAGTTTTGGTTATTCGTCAATTCCAGCCCAACCTAAATAAGATACATACGGGAAATCTTGTTGCTAGGATTCGACATGACACATGTCGATATAGAATAATCAAAAATTTATTGATCATTACATAAAATGAAATTAAAATATTGTATGAAAGTATAATTCCTTGTATTCTCGTTTAAGAATAGAAAAAGGGGATTTTTTTGACCTGCCCCTTTTTATTTTTACCTTATATTATATAAAGTAACTCAATCAAAATCAAATTATCTAATCTACAAGAACCAAATTTTTGTTATGCTTAATATCTTTAGTTTAATCTGTATCTGTCTTAATTATGCCCTTTATTCAAGTAGTTTTTTCTTCGCCAAATTGCCCGAGGCTTATGCCTTTTTCAATCCAATCGTAGACGTTATGCCCATCATACCTTTATTCTTTTTTCTCTTAGCCTTTGTTTGGCAAGCCGCTGTAAGTTTTCGCTGAAATCTTTAATACTTTCCTAAATTCATGATTTTTTTGATCAAAAAAATTAATAGGATTGGATAGTCTTACATTATGAACCCTCGATTCAAAAAATAGAAATTTTTTATATTGAATAACCATAGTAATTAATTTGAATCCATTTATTTCCTTGTTCTAACTCTGACCTTCCAGTGAACAAAGACTTTATTAGGTCTTCCACAATACCTAATTGTAATTGTGGGGGTAACAAGAAAATTTTTCTAACGAAGGACTCAGAATCTTATTACAAATAAATTAGTGAAAATTTTTTTTTTATTGTGATTGTGAGGTGTCATGTTAAAATAGCATATGTGGTCCAAAAAAATTAGGTAATCCATTCCCATAAAAAAAAATCTTGGAGATTTTGTAATGCTTACTCTCAAACTCTTCGTTTATACAGTAGTGATATTCTTTGTTTCTCTCTTCATTTTCGGATTCTTATCTAATGATCCAGGGCGCAATCCTGGACGTGAGGAATAACCATAAGATCTTTTTTGTTTTTCCTTTCTTTTTTCTTATTTTTTTGATGATAAAATATAAGGGATTGATTGATATTTTTTCGAATTTAAAAGTTTCAAGTGATTAGATAGAGCGGAGAGAGAGGGATTCGAACCCTCGGTACAAATAATTCGTACAACGGATTAGCAATCCGACGCTTTAGTCCACTCAGCCATCTCTCCAAATTCCAATTTGAAAAATTTTTTATGTGATGTGACACGCGAAGTTGAAGTAAAGATTGATCAAAAAAACCCCAGTTTTCTTTCCTTATTAGAAGGATAGAAAAATAACATATAACCAATATAAAAAAAAGAGAATTAATTATATAAATTCTATACTATATTATTTCTATACTATATTATATAAATTCTATAATTATATATATAAATATATATTAAAATATTTAAAGATATTTACAAATTTGATCCGCAATTCAATTTATATAATGATTCGAAAGAGATATCACCAATAGAAAAAATGCCTTATTGATTTTATTTTGTACAAAAGATTTATTCCCCCGGCCCAATTTAAGTACTGGAGTACTGGCCGGGCCATTACTTATTTTTAGTTTCAATGAATCAATCATTCATGGATCAACCAATTCAATTATGATTTGATATCAAATCATAAATACTTGTTATTAAAGAAGCAACAAGGGCAATTTCCATCCCCATTCCTATGATGGAAGTTTCATCATTTCTTATTATTAATAATAAATATTTTATATAATTTTATATTTTATATAATTTTATATAATAATAAATATTTTATATTTTCTTCTAAATATTTTATATTTTCTTCTTAATGTTCTTTTTTTTATTCTTTTATAAATAAAAATTTACTTACTGAAAAAAGTGGACTAAAAAAACACATACACATACATATATTAAATAAAAAATAACCTCAACTATATAAATATACATATTTTTCATATTGATTATTTATAATCAATTATAAATAGATCATTTACTTGTACTTGTTCAATTAAAAGAACAAGCTTTATTTGAACACTTGAGATCAATTGACCTAAATTCATAAGATCTGACAGTTTAAAGGAAAGTCGAAAAGAACTGTGTATACAGAATTGATCATTTGGATGATCCGGCTTCAATGACTCCTTCGGACCGGAACTCTCAGTAATGACTTCCCAGCAAACGAAAAGTATAATTATAATTATAACTTTTTATCTTATTTAAATAAGATAAGCTTTTTGCTATTCGCCTATTTTTTTTTATCAAGTTTCCGGGGGGCAAAATACACGTAAACACTAGCATTTTCATGATTCTGATGCTATCTTGATTGTATCTCATCTCTTTGTTCGACAAATGTTCCTCCATTTATATACAATATATAAATTGTAGCGGGTATAGTTTAGTGGTAAAAGTGTGATTCGTTCTATTAACAACTTAAATAGTTAAGGGGTCTTTCGGTTTTTTCATATTCCGAATCAAAACTTTATTTCTTAAAAAGGTTTAATCCTTTACCTCTCAATGGCATATTTGAGGAAGAATATACATTCTCACGATTTGTATCCAAAGGTCAATTATAAATTGAATAAAGATAAAATTGGATTATGGAATCGTGAAGCATAATTTTTTTGCATTGGATCAACTCTTCCAATTGAATGAGTATGAGTCAAGGATACATGGATAAAGATACAAAAGTTTATTTCCAATCGTAACTAGATCTTCAATTTTTGTGTTGTAAAAGGGAGATTGAAGCTTTTAGCTATAAAACGGTGGTTTTGGTTTACTAGAACCATCGGCATATTGTTTCCGCTCGGTGGAAACCAAATTCTTTTCCTCAGGATCCTGTGAGTAGAAATAGGGAACGAAGAAACTAGACAGAGTTGATATAATTCTCCTCCTCTAGAGGGATCATCTAGAAAG